AGAACAGACAGAAGTGGAACGAAAGGGGAGGTGACGAGTTGGTAGCTCTTCTTCGGCTTACTTCGTAGCCGTCATTATCATTCCTCGGATCATTAGGCACAACTAGGAGAATTAGGAAAGCTCATAATGGAGTGGAATTGGCATCGTGCCTACTATTTATGACGATATTATTAAATTAATTAGATGCCGTCATTTGTAGAGTAGGCATAGAGGGGTCACTCTAAATAGACGAGTTCGACGCATTAAATTATGATCTCTCTATTACGATGAAGTTCATTGCATTTCCTATACCCTTCCTTCTTGCTATACGGGCTACTTCATTCCTTGCTTTAGAATGACGAAGAGAGAAGTGTGAAAGCAATGCTACCTTCCCTCTATTCTTTCAGTTGTTCGCTGCTTCTTTATCTGGGATTGAGTTCATAGACCACAATCTAAATGTGATTCCGACACCTGATGAAGACCTTCGACGTGCTGCTAATCTAGGGAAGCAAAGTCGTAGTTAGTAGCCCGTTACGGAAAGCTAGCTGAACTCTATTCTATTTCTTACGTAGATAAGAAGGAATGTGCTGTAGCTTCGCTTCTTCTTCTGCTCGCTACCGTCGATTAGCTCGACCAGAGGAAGGAAGATTACGGGGTTTAGTCCGAGAATTCCCAATCCGTCATTCTTCTTCTTAGTCTTTCTTGGCTAATTAACTAGCTCATCCTTTTCAATTAGCTGCTTTCCAGACTCGGAAAAGAGGGCTTTTTGGATAATGGGAGGTTAGCTACCCTCGTCACTCATCAGTTAAGGCATCGTTCGCTTCGGATCAAAGTGACGCATCTAAATCCGGGCAAGGCCTAAGGAGTGGATTCAACTATTCGTCATATCGGAAAGGTGGGATTTCAGGACAAGGTAGTTAGTGACGGTTCTTGCTTTCAGCTGACGAGGGATAAGAAGGCTGTTTGGTCATATCCCTTCATTCTTAACGGAACCTAGATTATGGGTATTCCGTCATAAAGAGATCCCTCTTTCAGTTGTTCAGCTTAGTAGGAAGGGGAATCCCAGTGAGCATAGTCTTCGACTGATTTGTGAATAACAGGTATGAAGTGGCTCGACTGATAAGGAGAGGTATGAGTCATATTCCTTATAGGCATTCATGCTAACAATTCGTTAGGGTATTGATTTCCTCTGCTAAACCGTCAGGGTAATAAAGAATGGATGTCGTAGCTAAGTGGATTCCCTTCTAAGGAGCTAACGGGTAATTCTGTCTTTGTAGTTAGTAGCTAACTCGGCCTAGGGCTGCCCTTCATGGGATTTTTGCAGATTATCATTTTTATAGAACAATGCGAGATCCATTTCTTTCCTCGCTTAGCAGCTCTTTGGATTTGATGCAAGGGCAGAGAAAGAGGAAGACTTGGAGTTCCCATTTATTAAGACGATGTGAAAGAGTTAAGAACGCGAACAGGGGATTGAACTCTTTCTTTTTCTTTTATTGGCACGAATGAGAGATAAAGAAGAGATGGGCCGAAGAGTTAGTCGGATTGAGATTGAGTTCGAAGCCTAGAGAAATGAGTTGATGAAGAGCGCACTCTTTCTCCTTACCTTAAAGAAGAGAAGGAGTGAAGTAGCATGCATGGGAAGGTAAGGGTAGTGGATTGATCCGGCAATATCAGATAGGCGTCGGTTATCAATGAAGAGAGAGATGCCCGATAAAAGGAAGCTACCCTCGCTCTATTCTTCTATTATACAGATCAGGCTATTCTAGGAAGTCCGAGCATCCCTATGGAGTTGCCTTCGGCTTTCCTCCTTTCCTTTCTTTTCCTTACCTGGGAATTCAAATAAGAATAGAAGGACGAGTTACTCGCATTATCAAAAAAATGGAGACATTCCTGATTTACATGATGAGATTCGTTCTTCTTTCAGCTCTTTGATTGGGAATTAATGGTAACAAACAAGAGCCTGTAGCTACTAAGAAGCTGACGCTCTATTCCTGAAGAAGGAGATGTGGAATGAAGTCACTCTCCTGCTAATCCGAGTGACGGTATGAAGTAGAGCTCGTATTCCCTCTCCCTTACACCCTGAAACTAGGGCTTTAAGAAGGGCCCCTCCTACTAGCTTCAATCAGCCCCATACTGATGAAAGGGCTATGCATCGAAATGAGGTATCACATTCTACACACCCATCTATCTATTCTGAACCTAGCTTAAGCTCGTCTATCAAAAGGGGTTCACTCGGCCAAAGCCCAATGTGACATTGTAAATACTTGAGGGAGTGAGATGCCCACCCACGCTAACCAACGATCCAATGCGCTTGAGTGGATGAACAGGATCCCTTGTTGGAAGAGAAAAAGCAGAGAATCTTCCCAGAGTGCCCTATTACAGATTACAGACGGGCGATCAAGGGAGGAACTAAACTAGCATGAGTGCGACCAGTCAGCGAAGTCCTTTGTTTGAGAAAAGAATGAGAGCAAGTCGCTGAAGTCACCGCTTTAAGATCAAGGTCTAAGGAATGTTGATGATCCTGAATTGACTGGATGCATTCCCGTGCGGTCTTAGACCCCTTGTATCGAGTGAACCCATTACAGGAGAGATGCATTCAATCCAGGCTTGGCCTATCTCAATCCAATCTCGGATTTACGTTAATTAATTAAGGTAGCTAGGTAGTTCCTGAGTTAGGAGTTAGAGTTGTAGCGGATAACAGATCTGATATCTTATATAGTTCCTCTTTCCTTGCTTCTTAGTTTGTCTAGGAGCAGGAGTAAGAAGTCATAAGTAGTGGTGAATCCGTGTAGCTGTCAGCTGCTTAAATGGTAGTTGTTTATTCTCACCTGGTAGCTGCTTTTAGAGAAGAATCTCTCTTGCTTTGAGCTCTTCTTCGTCCTTCGACCTTTTCGAGAATGATGTCTTCTCTTCTGGCTTTGGTGGTCGTGGTATAGCCTTTTTAGATTAGAAGAAAATATCCTCTTCCCCAGGAAAGCTAACTCAATAGGAATTCTCTCTCTCGCCGATGCTATTGAATCCGCTCTTTTCATTATCAAGGGCAATTTACAAATGTATTAAAGGAAGAGAGTGGTCTTTCCGGGGCTTAAAAGGCCTGACTCAAATTTCCTTCAGTTGTCACAAGAATAGCTCCAGTTGAAGAAGCTGCGATTGTTAACGGATGGTGAGGGATTAGAGTATGAAGCTCATAGTGTTTTTTTGCAATGGAATATGTTGATTATTTGATATTTATTGAATTGCTCTGTTTTAAAGTGCTGTTATCTGTTTCTTTTCTTTCATGGGTTTTGTGAAAGAATGTCGACTCTGATCTTTACTATTTTGCTATTCAAAGCAATCTGCCCAATGAGCTACGGGTATATGAGCTAAGGCCAGTGGATTCCTCTCTTTAAATTCATTAAAAAATAAAAGAAGACAGGATCTTCTACTTATTTTTAATATTTATATATGCCAACTGCAACTGATTCCACTTGAGCAAGAGCAGCTTGCCCAATAACAAGAAAGAGATCTGCGAAATCAACCAAGACAGGCAAACGGATTGTATTGTTTCATGGAGAGGGGACGTCAGTCCCTATTTATTCCCTATGGATTCTTAAGGGTGTTTAGGTCATTTTTTCAGTTCTGTCACTCTCTTTTCCCTTTTCTAAGCACCAGTCCAATCCTTCCTTCTGTCTGTCGAAGAGTATGCCTGCCCTGTCCTTCCTTCGTTTAAGAAAGTAGGCGTCGAGAGTGGGCGCAAGTACTCCATTTAGTTAGGTCCCATACTTTCCTGTCCTGAACTCAAACTAAAACGCGAACTCCTGGCTTGACTTTAGCTATAGGGACAGTTTCACCGACCCAACAGTCACGAAACTACGGCTGGAATCAGGTTCTCCTTTTTCACTTCCTTAAGGCACCTCTAGAAAGCTTTGGAACGGCAGTTTCACTTACTCTTTTGACCTTCTCTTCTTCCAACTGGCAACTTGAGCAGTCTATTGGATAGAAGGAAGAGAGCTCGTTGGGGGAGCTCTTTGCTAATCTAGGGCTTCACTTCCGATTTAGCTATTTCACTTCCCTGCTATTGTTCAAAACTAGCGCTGGTGGGTGTCTCGGTAAAGCGTGCAAGGAGGTCGTAGCAAGGGAACTCCTGAGGGCGCTACTTTGACTTGATAAGAGAGGATAGGACTAACGGCTCATAGAAAGCAAGGGCCGTTAGGCGAACCTGTGCTCTATAAAACATACGTCGTCAGGTCTCGAGACTAGCCGAGAGAGGATTACTAATCCTAAGTACTCTAAAGCAAGCCAATTTCATTACCTCTTCAGCTATCGCTAACAATTCTTTATGCAGAAAGGGGGATTGTCATAGATAAGCGTGGACTTTTTGTCCAGATGACACTCAAATGCCTTCAGTAGTTACCTGAATGGTACATGGCCCTCTCTTATCATCATATCAAGATTAATGCACTGAAAAGATTGGAACTTGGCGCGCCACCTAGCATTTGCAACTGCCTGATCAAGTCTTTCGTTCATCTTGGGTAAAGGTATGAATGAGAGCTCTCGAGGCTCGACAAACGTATGATCATCCTCTCTCCTGTTGGAGGTCCAGGTCAACTTGTAACCAACGAAGCCAAGAAGCGCGAGAGAAAGCTGGATTCTTCATTGAAAGGTGCCAATTCCTATGTCCGTCTCATTTCTCTGTAGATGTTTTCTAGCTATAGCTTTAAGAATGTGCTTTTATGCTTGCTTTCTTGTCTCATCTTCAAGATGATTGTCTTTTTCTTATCTTGAAAAGAAAGACGGGCAAAGTCGGTACGATCGCGCTGAGATACGGAAAGTGAGTTCGTTGACGATCTCTGTTGAAATGAAAGAGGTTTTCGGCGACATCCAACTAGATGAACATGAAAAAAGTAGTTCTAGTAGCGATGCCACCGGCAGGCAAAGCACCACCCTTCTTTTTCAGTCTTTTTTTTTAAGAATATGAGTGTGTTTGGCAAATCCTTTCCAGCCCAGGGGGTCCAAGCATGTCGTATCGACGCGAAATGCGCATTCTATTAAGAGGGTAGAGTAATCGGGTTGAGGTCGATCGTCCCGGCCAGAAGATTGAGATTCAGAGCTAAAGCCCATTCTGGTTTAGATTGGATCTTCTGCTCCTTTTTCACTATATAACTATACTTAGAACTTAGAAGTTTAAAAGTGAGTTTTGATTTGGAGAGAGGGCAAAGCCCAAAAACCAAGAGTCAAAGACGCTCTGAGTCCCAGAGCACCCGATCCGCTCTAACTAAGAGCGCTCTTTCTTGAACACGGAACTCCGCCCCCAGGCGGTCCTAATTCGACCCAAATTTACTGTTAACGCCAACGTACTAAACGCAATGTTACTGTTACACTCGTAAACTCGTCTGCATCATCTCCCACTGCCCGCCCGTAGACTCTCTCTCTTCTCGGCTCGTCCTCTGGTACTGACCTGACTATGATCGATTGAGCCTGGTTAGCATACCCTCTCTCTATGCAAGAATACTAATTCTTAGAAAAAAAAAGAAAGAAGGTAAAGGAAGGATATTTGAATAAACAAATGGATTTCCATCGCGCTTTGTTTGATAAGTTGATTACCCTGAAGGCGGCTCGCTCAGTGCTTACGAACGAAAAAGTGTTTGTCGATTAGGTACGGGATACCTAATCCACTGGAGGGCCTCTGAAAGGGGTTTATAGTTGATCACTAACCTTGGCATTCTCCTTTCTTGCTCATTTCTGTTATTGACGTATTTTGGAGCGCTGAACCATGGACTCTTACTTGGCTTAATTAGGCCCTTCTTCAAGAAATCACCCACTTATTCCTGATTCAACCTTCTTAGATCAGAGGGCATCTAAACTCTTGATTTAGTTGGGATGCTTTTTTTCGTCGAAACCCGTGCGATAAGGTTGCCGAAGTGCTTCCCACGTGTGACGTTCTCAAAAAGCCAAAGGGGTAAGAGACCGTCTTTTCAAAACTCTCGCGGACTTTCTTTCTTCTATTTTCGCCTTAAGACTAAGACGAGGCGACCAACGGGAGAAGTGGGCAGCTTCTCGGTAATTCTCAGCTTTGGGATTTCGGCCTTGATGCTGGATATCTTACACGCAGACTTGTTGAAGTAGTTCAACACATTGTTGTACGCAGAACAGATTGTGGCACTACCCGAGGGATTTCTGTGAGTCCTCCAAATAGGACGCTGCCGGAAAGAGTTCGCTTAAGACTGATAAAGGGGGGCAGATGTTTACTACGACTGATTGAAGACACTAACGACTGCATTTGTGATTCAATTAGCTCCTTCAGTCCTTGTCAACTTTCTTAAATGTATGAGTTGAATCCATTAGGTTCTTTGATTTGTTGGGAAAAGGATAAACTGACTCCCTCATTCCTTATAACTAAGCCAATCTCGAAATGCTATACCGCCGCTGCACTCGTCAAAAGAACAGCTAGAACAGTCCAACTAAGAATGCCATTCCATGAAGAGATTTGTACTCAGGAAGCCCGGTAAAACTGAACTACTTTCGACGGTTCCTTCTATTATCTCCTTAACACTACCCAAAAATAAGAGCTGTGAACGAAGGATGACAGCCCTAGCTTTGAGAACTCTTATTCTGATTCAATTGCTTACACTGGCTACTCTCAGAGTTACCTTTCTAAGGTTATCGCTCCTTCACCTCGTAAACTCGGTAGCTCGGTAAACTTCGCTACTCGCTTTTATTCAATTATAAAAAAAAGACTGAAAAAGAAGGGGTATCCATATCCATAATAAATAGAAGTAAGGGCTATAGCTAGAAGTAGAAGGTCTAACTTCCATCGTCCATGCATTAGCCACAAGGCACCCGTAAGAGTCGAAATCAGCATTTAAGTTCGATCCCCTAAACAGGAAAGGCGTCATCATCCGGCTAGGGCTGAGATCTCGATGCTGCTATGTCCCATTACCTGTTTCGTGACTTTCTTTTTTTAAGAAGCGCAAGACCCTCTTTCTTTTACGGTTCTCGTCTGCCAACGGCATTGAAGCAAGCAGTCTTTGTCCTGTCTATCCAGCCGGGGAAGAGCCAAGTCCCTTAGAGAGGGGATGAGATCGGTCAAGTCTAGGAGAAGGGAAGGTACCGCCTTTTAGTTAGTAACAACTTGGTAAGGGATCAAACCCTGTCAACTAAAAGCTATCCAAAACGTACTCGTGAGGAAAGCCAGCCCCCCTGTTTAGCCGCTTACTCTTGAATAAGATAAGATATGCGCGTGCAATTGAGAAGGAAGCAATCTCACATCCAACAAAGCCCGGTGTAAAGTTAAAGTAGAGGTCAAGAGATGGATGCCTTTATCTATCGGGGTCAGCTAGAATCTATTTTTTTTCTAAAAGAAATATGAGTGGATGCCCACTGACTGTGACTCAAAGTCGGATTACGCTTTCTTCAGACGGGAGGGGCTTAGGAAGCAAAGGTGCCACAGGGAAAGAAGTGACTCCCGGGGGAGAAGTCTTGTTCCTAGGGCATTGGGATAGGGGATGGCCAGATTAGGATGGACAAGCAGAAGGTGAAGGCAATAGAAGAGTGGGGAGTCCCCGTGACCGAGCTACGATCAGTTCTTGGCCTTTTGAACTCGTCGGTTCATCACTGGATATTCTAGGAAGTCCACTCACTGAGATTTTTTAGAAAGCCTTGGCATTGGCTTTAAGTTAAGGGGATAGGGCAAGTGTCAGCGAGCCTTTGAGGACTTGAAGAGGGCCGTGACGGAGGAACCTGTATTGAGGTTGCCAGACTATACTGTACCTTTCGAAGTGCACACTGAAGCATCAGACTATGCCATTGGAAGAGTATTGGTCCAGGAGGGACACCCAGTAGCATATGAGAGCCGGAAGCTCAACGAGACAGAAAGGCGCGGTCCCAGTCCCAGAGAAAGAGATAACAGCCATGGTGCATTGCCTGAGGACGTGGAGGCACTACGAGCCTGGATCGGCTCCCGGTTTATATCGGGAATCTTAAAGAGAAGATACCGCAGCTGATTGTCCAACTAGCGGAAGCAAGTCGGGAACTGGAGCTGGAGCGAAAGAAGAAGGAGCTCGCAGACGAGACAGTGCGAAGAGATGAGATGATTAAGTCTGCTTCACGCTTGGCTACCCGCATCAAGAACGCAGTGGAACGGAAGAAAGAACAGGAGCTATTCTTGAGGATTGCTGAAAGCAAGGCCAGCAGGCTTACTGAAGTCTTTCATTCCCTGGTTAGCCAACTGCGGGAATGAAAAGAACCTTGCTTGGCTAGCCGTTTCGACCTTATCCGTCGCCCTCTTCTTTATTTCATGAAAGTAGGCTTCTTTTTTCCACCTTAAAAGCTTTTGTTGTTCTTCCTATCGCCCTTTCTTAAATATGAAATAGAAATGGGCATCTTCTTATTCTTCAGCCTGAAAGGCTCTTCCCTGCCTAGCTCCCCTGAAAAAAAAAGGAACTACCTTGCTTCGGCACACGATTCGGAAAACAGCCTCCTATTTAGCTTTTACCTATCCAACCGCTGCCCTAACGAGTGGGAAAAGAGATAGGGGGTATCTATGTAAATGAAAGGCAGAGATGAGAGCGACAGAAGAGGAGTGGAACGAAGCCTTAACTTAAAGGCAAGGCACCCGAAGACAAAAGCCATTGGCTGAACACCAGCCAGACAAATCCTTAATTCGAAAGACGACAATCAAAGCATCACGACTCGAGGAACATTCCTCAAGGGAGTGAACCTGTGAGATCGGTAGACAACCCGTAAAAGGAAGCCGCTAGGCATCAAGCCCTATTATCTTAAACGGTGGCCGTTGTTGGGTGGTGAGTTGCTATGAAAGAGCTGAGAAGTTGTGGATGTACTACATAGAAGGTTGAGACTTTCTTGGCTCAAGCTGGAACACTTTCTCTGTGCCTACATACCGAATCAGACAAGTGAATCAACCGGTGGTATGTTCTTCTTCACGTGATCGTGCTCTAGACCTATGGGATTCACAACCAAGGGGGCTGCCCTGCCTGGTCATCGGGCGTACCCTATCTTGAATCTGGGGGAATCCGTCTCGGCATCTGTCCTACTGGCTGTTGAAGGTGCTGGCTGATGAAAGACATCCCCAGAATGCCCCCCTTTCGTGCCTATCTCACTTGTTTACAGCTCTTATGGGTCTTTTCGCTGCTTTCACATGATGCAATATCTGGGCCTCCTAGACCAGCTCTCTCGCCCAAGCCTCATAGCATTCATATTCCAAGCACTAAGTATTCCCTGCCAGCTCAGATGCGTCAATCCGCCTATCGGTAGCCTTTTCCCCGCATAGATAACTTCAAAAAAAAGTTCTTGGTAGGGGGGAACTAATACTTTAGATAAGGTTCATTGCTATTTGCTCTCCCGTCACGCTAGCACCTTAGAGACTGCCCAGAGTGAGGGATCACAATAAGGATTACCAAAAGTAGGCAGTACTGCGGTACCAGTCCACGACTACCATTTCTGTAACTTAACTTCCCTGCCCCCTGTCCACTCAGTCTCCTTTTCGGACTTCAGGAGCATTGAGTAAAGGTAGGCACGGGGGCTGGAAGATCTACTCATTCAAAGGGAAAGCGCACCCAAAATTGGATTTTCACAATAAGAGCTAGTGGAATGGACCCTTTCCTCATGCCAGCGGGGGAAAGAAAAGAGGCCCACTACGAGAGGAGAGAGTGATTCAGCTGCTAACAAGCGCAGGTTTTTCATGAAATGAATGGTTCTTCGGGAAACGTATGTTGATGAGGAGGTGTTACATAGTATCAAAAAGGAAACCTGGGCTCCGTTCGAAGAGACTTTGGTCCTTCTCCCTCACATGCTCCTTCCCATGAGCGACTCGGTTGGCTTCGTGAACGAGAACGCTGATCACCCTCACGCGGGAAGATGAACATTTAAAGGGCTGAAAGGGTAGCGACGGGATGTAGATGTTGATTTTTGAGGTCGCGTACTGTAGTTATAATGCCTTCGACACGGTTGAGGCTTCTACTTTTCTTTGGTCCCAGCACGACCGCAGAAGGTACGGCCGAAGAATTCATCTCCAAGTCAACTGCATGTCGGGCAGGTCAAAGGTGATCCTCAAATCCGGGGAGAATCGAGAGGAACCTAAGCGAGGCCGAAAAATGGATATTACGCAATCCTTACTGTCCATCTTTATCCACCAACCCCCGGCCCCCCAATAGAATAGAGGATCTTTAATGCCTCGTGAAAGTAATTACTGGCAAAGCCATACTCCGTAATATCAGAAAAAATCTCATATAACGTAGATCCGCCGGATCCCCAATGAATGACCTGCTCGACTATATTGGAATATGTCCTTCCGGCAGGGAAAATTATGTGTTACCGTCAGTTTTTTGACACTTTCGGTGAAAGCATTAAAAAGTGTATCCACAGCGTTTTGCTCCAGGGGATCGTAGTTCAAATTCGTATGGGGAGCGGGGGAGGGTTAGATTAGAGGGAGGGGGACTGCGAACGCCCGTCCCATGAAGCGCCAGGGAACCTTGCATTCCTCCCGGGCTGGGCTCAGGGACTGCAATCAGCCGCTTCCCCTGTAGTCGTCAGCTCGTTCTTGACAGATCCGATCGGGTGTTCATAATCTGGAGTAAAAGGATTCGAACCTTTGCATGCCGGTACCAAAAACCGATGCCTTACCACTTGGCTATACTCCATACGGCCTTGTTTTGGACGGTAGAACGAACGGGGAGAGGGGGAAGGGAGAAGCAGGGCTCGAAGAACGAGCCGTGCAAGAACGCGGGGATATAGCAAGTAAGCAGCAAGTTCTCCCTTCACGGCCTTACTCAACAAGCTACAACAAGCTCGCGACTCTCTAATAGAAGAAAGAGACGGTAAGCTCTCTGCTCTATTTGCTTGCAATGCGTTTACCTATCAAAGTTGGCGAACGCTTCTGTAACCTTAGACTCGTTACGCCGTTCGCCCACTTACTTAAAGACTCGTTGGCTCCGCGTCCACCGAAAGTCGGTAACCTTCGTCAGCATTTGGTACTCTCTCGATAGCTTCAATAGTTCACTGAAAGCCTTTGGTGTAATGAACCGCAAGCCCTTCAGAAAGAAAAAAAGGCTTGGTTGCGGGAACCGACGGTGACGAAGGTAACCGGGCCGATGCGGCCGGTTACCGGGAACCGCAAGGTTGCAAGGTTCCCGGGAAACTACCTTCCCTTTGTTTGTAAAGTAGGCCTTTCTTTTGATAACTAATAAGAGTTGACATGAAATGGATCACGGAAGAAGACGTATCTGATGAATGATTCAATCCCCTCTCACCCACACGGGTTCTTCTATGGAAGGGGTTCCCCTTCTTCTATGTGAGGTGGGGTGTACGTAAGAGCGGAACCTAGATAGAACGCGGAGCGCCGGCCGCCGATACTGTTACCAGCTCTTACCATTGCCGCCTATAGATATAGATGGAAGGTAGCTTGCTTCTCTTCTCCTAGGCGGCTACCTGCACATGTTATTCGCGAAGAAAAGGCAGCGAGCGGTTCTTCGCTTAGTAGAGCTACCGGCCGCCGGTGACTTTCTGAGGGGCTCCGCAGGAGAAAAAGAAGGTCCCCCTTACTCTTCTCTCTTAAAGCTTTATAAAGCTCGGCGAGAAAGGGTTGGTTAAGAACTAGAAACTGTAAACCATAGCAGTTACAGTCACTCAATGGAAATGTTCGCCTTTGGAATGAAGATGGATGAGCAGAGGTTTGAGCTCGACCCGCTAACGAGCCCCTATCAGAGAAAGCCTTGGTAAAGTAAAGCGCGTTAGCTCTTTTAAGTGTTGGCGCGCATCCTCTTGCTGGGAGAGGAAAGCCTGGAACTGATGAAATTCGGGGGAAACATGGAATCGGTCACTATACTGGGGGGGCGAGACATGACCGCGACTTAAGATTCAAGTACCGTTGAAAAGACTAAAGGAACGGGGGGAATGACTACCTGTAATAAAGCACTGGCTAATACGAGCCGACCAGAACTTAGATTACCAGATCCTGGACACAATCTTCCTAGAGATGGAGAGCCCCCCGCCTTTTCTAGCCTCTCCTTCTTGCTTACCTAGCTCTTGTCTTAGTGACTCTTCTTCTTTTCTAGGTTTTTTTCTGATAAAACAGTCGATTTTTCATTTGCCAATGAATGGGATCCGCCCCGATTCGATCAAGAATGGGATTCTTGGCTAGAAGAAAGGTTCTGTGACATGGACGCCCAACAAAACTCGGTCGGTTGGCCTACCTAACAGATGATAAGATTCTCGATCGATTGGATCTAATTTTGAAAAGTCTTTCTCATTATTCAGAACAGTGGAGCTTTCGATCAAGACGTTCTCGCCTCCCCAGTTTGGGCTCTCGCTCGAATCGGAACCTTTATGCGTTGGTAGGCTTTCGACTCAATCGAATAGCCGGGCGCCAATAAAAGAAAAAGTTTTCGCACGGGCTCATCATCTGATGCAGAACGGATTTCATAACCACCATCCATCACCAATCACATTCCACATCCCACTTCAAACTGATCGATTCCTCGGGTAGCCTCCTCTATAAAAGAAAGGCATTCCAGCTTCAGAGGCAGGTGAGCCGGGTCAGGAAGGAGTTTGACTGCTGGGATGGGGTCGGATCCTACTCGAAGCACTCCACCATGAATAAGAATCTTCGGGTTGGATAGGCAGTAGAGATAGGAACTCCTATCTGTAGGGCGGGCTTTCAAGACAGAGATGCACTACTCCATCTGGCTTGAAGACCTCGTGGGGAAAGATAAGACTTATTTAAAGGTAAGGACTGAAGGGAATAAAAAATCAATAGAAAAAATCCCTTACCGGCCGACGGGACTCTACGTCTGGGTCTTATTCCATCTTAAACTCGGATTAGGAAGAGTGCCCTTGAACTACAGAAAAATCATAAGAAACAAAAAAAGAAATGGATTCTCCTTACTTGTTAGAGTAAGCAAGTCAACTACGGCGAGAAAAAGAAAAAAAGGCAAGGGGGAGATAGGGAAGAGGAGATTAAGGATAGTCACTCCGCTCCATAGATAGTGAACACAGATTCTTGTTTCATTTTCAATTCCTTTCGGGTCGAAAACGCGGGCGTGGGGCTGTGCCCATTCTTTCTCCCTCTTCTTCCGCTTACCGGAATAAGGAACCTTAGAATTCACCCTACCTGTCGATGAAAAAATAGGATTTGAGAGGAGTGAAGCTGCTTGACCGAATAGGGCAAGGAGTGACAGCTAGCGGATCAGAAAGATTTTTATGGAATGTCCTACTCCTGCCCGAGCTTTCCGATCCACCAATCCCCTCTTCTTTATTATTTATAGTTTAGGGACATCTCTTTGTTAGGTAGGGCCAGAGATCACTAATTAGTCGAATGAGCCCATCCCTCTGGCCTATCATTTATTTATGGGTCGATCCGGCTGGCGGCTCCTGCATCTCCTGCGTCTCCGTGGGGCCCCGTCATACAAGTTGCTAGGAGTCCCTCTAGTCGAATCAATAATCAATAGAAGTCCCAATAGAAGTTGACTGACCTGGCTCTTCAATCGACGATCTACTGTTCCCTCTTACTTGCAGATGCCCATGCTTTGATTCGCCCTAGCCAGTGATGAATCCCCCGTAAGATCGGAGTCTTTCATTCCTCCTCCCTTCAGTCCAGTTTGAACCCGTCCCAGCAACGAAGACCTTCCTACTGCAAGGTGAGGCTCTGCCCTTCCCCTAGAATCCACTCCGGGCTTTGAGGAATGGGAGCAGCTAGTCCAACTTCTTGAGCTGCCGAGATATTGAACAACGAACATTTGAGCAAGCTACCTTGCCTCACCCTGAGATGAGAGGGAAGGTAGCTTTGACTCGAATCCTGGACCTGATCTTTAATCCTACACCGGTTAATGATGCGATGGGATAAGTTTTTTTTTCATTTTGCTGGCCCGCTCGTCCATGCCCAATCCCAATGGACAAACCTCTGATCCGCCCCTAGCTCTATAATCCACCCGTCTTCCCCAGTCCCTGAAAGCCCTCCTATCCTTGGCCTAGCCCTCTTTCTCAACTCGAGTCTTAAGTTCAGCGGCTTTCATCATTGACGAAGACCTGCGCTAATAAGACAAAGAAGTGGGGAGTCTATGCCTTTTCATAAAACGAAAAGCTTTCAGTCCTTGCCTTGAATGAATCAGTAACAACGAATTCGTGGAATGAGGGATCAAGAAACGGATAGGGAGGGGAACGGCCTTTCCATGGTGGACCTTCCCTTGAATTGAACCGGTCACGGAGCTCTTGAGTTGTTTAGGTTCTGGAATTCCATGGAGAGTTGGGGGTTTCGGTTCGAAGGTTATAAAATGTGGTGCGGGTTCATCTCTCTCGACCAGTTCAGGTTCAAGGGAAGGGTGATCGAGGGGACCCTGACTTTTGATCTCTTTCTTCTCTATTCTATGGCGGGAGGTTTCTTTCGTATCAAGAGTGTGGTGGGGAGGCCAGGGAAAGACGGATTGGATCGAGAGGCGATGCCTACTCTACTCGTTACCACTAAACGACGAAGCCAAGAGCGGAAGGAGGGACTTGAACCCTCAACCTCAGCCTTGGCAAGGCTATGCTCTACCATTAAGCTATTTCCGCCAGCAACGGTAGTGGCGAAGCACTACTGAGCAATTAACGTATCACTTGATACGGACGACTTCTGTTTTTCCGCCGGACCACACTCTTAACCTCCGATCGAGCTACGAGCACGAGTAGGTAGGCGGGGGGAGGGGCGGCTGCCTTTTCAATCAATCTCCGGCCGCTCAGTGCCGCTATTGGTGCGAGTTGTAAGGAGTCTTGGTCTCGAGTCGAGCTGGGGCGTCATTTCATTCTCGTAACGGGAGTGAGTGCACCGCAAGATCAGACAAGTTACTCCCCCGCAGCGGTGGCATCTGTCTTTTTTTTAAGTTCAGTCATTTCCTAAGACGGCTCCTCTTATTATACGAGAATCCAAGCAGATCCGGGAGCTAAAACATGAGTGTTTGTCTCTTTTTCAACTTCAACAGGAATGCATCAACAAAACAGCCCTTCCATATAGATCGTCGTGGCATGAACTTTGTCAAAAAATGAATTTCTAGCTAACTCCTCTTCCTATTGATCTTGATTAGTTCCAGCTTGTTGAGAGTTCTCTTTTCTTTCTAGACCGTCTCCTGAAAGACCTGCTTATCCCGCATGTGCTTTTGGAGCCCCCACTCATTCAATCACTTGCTTGTGATTGCAGCCATTCCCCGAAAAAGGGAGAGACGAGGGAATCGTCCGCTCCCGTTCATGTGACGAATCGAACATCGTTAGGTCCCGAATTCTGCGAACCACCGGACCTAGACCAAGATCTCCATTACGTCGTACGATATATCGATCCGAAGAACTTTCAGTTGTAAGTCATCCATTCTGCTCCTATCTAAAGTGATGCTAGGCTGCTTCACGCAGGTGCGCTTCGCTCGGCCACATGATGAACATGTTTTAAGCTAAATGTCGAGCGCTTAAGCGGAGCTTGTGGTCACTCGTTCCTCGCTTGTTCCAATCCTAGTAAAGAGCTTCAGACCCGATTCTACACTACATACGATATTTCCGGCCCTCACTAGCTCTTCGCTTGGTTGTACAAAGAGCATGCCCGAGGGGGCTACTACGCTCACCGCGCACTTGCATCACCACCTGAGCTTCGCTACCGCTTCGCCCAGCTCCTACGCCTACCACGAGTCTTGAATCATCACGTGGCTGCTAAAGCAAGCTAAGCTTCACACGGCCCTGAGGAAGCCAAAAGACAGACCCTCTCACGGCCGAAGGCTCCGCAACACGTTGGAGAACTTTTAGATCCCGCCCTAAAACGCCCATTTTCCTAGAGTTCCGAAGTGATCCTCATTCTCACCGCAGCCTTCTTAAGCCGAAAGAAAGCCGGGCAAGAATCGCATTGGTAGTACGAAGGGGGAGCAGAATCGTATCTGGCAGTGGTTCTTCGGATCGATCACAGATTCTCGGCCCCGTCGTTTGGCTTCCACTCCAGTTGACCTCTCTTGTTCTCCCCCCCCCTTACACAACCGGGTGGAGGACTCATGTAAACTTATTCCTTGGGGTCCCCTTTCAGGAAGGCATTTTGAACATCTAATTGGAACAGAGGCCAATCTCGATTCGCAGCAATAGAGAGCAGGAGACGAACAGAATCTTGGCTACCGGGGCAAAGGCTTCCTCGTAATCTATCCCATATGTTTGAGTAAAGCCTTTACTAGCCTGACCTTTTCCTCCTTTCTCCCACAAAGCTTCCCTTCACAACCAGTCCCATATCCAATTAGTAGAATTCGAGATGGGGAGAGTAAAAATGAGACAAATGCGCATTTCCTATCTGAATCGAGAGGTATCAGATCGAAGTCACATAAGTCATGTATTATAATGAAAGTGATTTCCGGGAGAACAAAGTGGATTTATGAGCAAATTCTGGCATGAGAGGACCAATGAGACAGAACACTGTTGGATGCATTCCTTCGCTAGCAGGGCTTCGGCCCATCTCAATGGAAGAGTCTTCGGTCAGTAATCTCGTACTCTCGACCGGCTCGAACCACTACGTTATCCATGTTCCGGCTCATTCGTATGCTCATCCTATTCATGTCACCAGAACCTGTAATAAACCATCATTTCAAACCATCCTGTTACAGGGAATCTTTGGATATCAGTTCGAAGGGAGCCCCGAAAAAAGGGGGAATTTGATCAAACAAAGTATGTGCAGTATGTGATCGGAGGAAGGAATAGAAATACCCCTAGTAATCTTAAACAACAAGGACAAACACAAGGTACAGAGACAGAGAGAGAGGCGCGACAGCCGCAAGGCACTTTTGCTTTGCTTTGATTTGATTGTATCGGGAGATGGGCTTGCGTATTAGTTGGGTTTGCTTCTACCGAGGCAATGTTCCGGAAATTAGGTTTATCTAAAAGAGCAACCGGCTGAGCACGAGGTCCCACATTGTCTCCATCAGCGGCTAGGAAAAAGTCTTTGACTCTTCTTCTAGTTAACCACTGCTTTAGACTATTCCTACTATTCATAGTTCTCAATCTGATCTCGTCCAAGTCTTTTTTTTATAGTATTGTCTTATTTATATAGTTAGTAAGTATATAAAGAAAGGATAAAGTCAAGCTTTCGGGAAAGGAGTGAATGATTGGACCTTCCTCTTTCTCTTACTTAGATAGAGGAGAGAGCACGTAAGACTTTCTTTGATACGATCTTTCTTCTCTTATTTTATTGTTAGTTAAGAGCACCTTTCCTAAGCCTATCGTATGTATCGGCTTGGCTTCGTCCAGAACCAAGGAGGCATTCTGGCGGGCGCGTGCGTGTAGGAAGGCCGACCACTACATAAGCTAAAAGACTACGACGACTACAACGGAAGCGACTCGCTTCTATTCTCGTTGGGATTGGATATCTCTGGGGAATCTATAGATCATAGTAGTTCGCCAACCTCTCTAACTAACATACGATACAATTTCACTTCACGGCACGGAAAAGAAAGAGCTTCGCTCGGTGGGCCTTCCTGCGCTGACGAATGCCTCCTTTCTCTTCGAAGAAGTCTACAACAAACAAGTGGGAGAGGCAGGA